CCATCGAGATGTCTTATTTAAGAGGAAAGAATGGACCATTTTAGATGAGATGGCCCTGAAGAAAGAACCAGATGTCTGGTAAAGTTCATTGGATAGCGACCCCCACGATTTATGGGCCCGGAGCGAGAAGAGGGATCCCTGCCTAGCGGGTTGCTGGTTTCACGCGGCATGGTAATTAAGCTCGTGATCTAATGGTAGGGAATATATAATAGATATGYTATCAAGAATGAATTTGACATAATGTACTATGTACGGTCAATAATTGTATGTATTATGTACTACTATAGGGATCATGTACTTGCTTATATGCATGGGGCATGTAATTTAATGTACTATATACATATCATGTCTTTATTACATTAATGTTATGTACATTACCCCTTGCCTGGGTAATTCATTCTGTGGTCTGTGTATGGGCGTGTTATGTTAGCTAGTGGTGTTTGTAATATTTGGTTAGGGTGCAAATTCTGTGTTGAGTTATTGGGATTTTTGATAAATTTAATACTGATAAGGCTCTTTGTATTTATGGAACTATATTAATAGTGTTCAGGGAATAGTTTAAATAGAACTTCAGCTTTGGGGGTTGATGGTGAGACTGCAGTTTCTTCCTTGAGTCTTAGGGAGGTTAGTTGTTCTCCTTCTCTGGTTTACAAGACCAGTATATTGGATGTACTACAAAGACCTGTCTTCATTTTAGTAATTTGTTTTCGACTGTGCCGGCCGTTGGTATTAGCACTAGGATGAGGAGAAAGTATAGGACAGATGCTAGTTGTCCGATGGTGATATATGGGTGTTCGACTGGTTGTCCTCCAATTCATGTGAGTGTCAGTAGGTCTGCTACTAGGGCTCAGAATAGGCATTGGCTGAGTGGTCGGAATATTATGCTTCGTTGTTTGGAGGTGTGTAGTAGGGGGATTAGAGCAAGAATTAGGATAGAGAAGGCTAGGGCTAGTACTCCTCCTAGTTTGTTGGGGATTGATCGTAAGATTGCGTATGCAAATAAGAAGTATCACTCGGGTTTGATGTGAGGGGGTGTGTTGAGTGGATTGGCTGGGGTGTAGTTATCTGGGTCTCCGAGGAGGTCGGGTGCGAATAGTACTAGTAGTATTAGAGCTAGAATTAGTAAGAGGGCCCCTAAGATGTCCTTAATGGTATAGTAGGGGTGGAATGGGATTTTGTCTACGTCTGAGGAAATTCCTGTTGGATTGTTGGAGCCTGTTTCGTGGAGGAATAGTAGGTGGACTATGGCAATTGCTATGATGATAAATGGAAGGATAAAATGGAAAGCGAAGAATCGGGTAAGGGTTGCTTTGTCTACTGAGAATCCGCCTCAGATTCATTCGACTAAATTTGTGCCGATGTATGGGATTGCTGATAAGAGGTTGGTGATGACTGTTGCTCCTCAGAATGATATTTGTCCTCATGGTAGGACGTATCCTATAAATGCTGTGGCTATTACTGTGAGTAGAAGGATTACTCCAATATTTCATGTTTCTAGAAAAGTGTAAGACCCGTAATATAAGCCTCGTCCTACGTGCATATATAAGCAGATAAAAAACATTGAAGCTCCGTTTGCGTGTATGTATCGGATGATTCAGCCGTAGTTCACGTCTCGGCAGATATGGGTAACAGAGGAGAATGCTGTTGTTGTGTCGGATGTGTAGTGTATTGCTAGGAATAGGCCTGTGAGGATTTGTAGGATTAGGCAGATTCCCAGGAGGGAACCGAAATTTCATCATGATGAAATGTTTGATGGGGTTGGAAGGTCGATGAATGCATTGTTTACAATTTTTATTAGTGGGTGGGACTTTCGAATGTTAGTCATTAGTGTTCTTGTAGTTGAATGACAACGATGGTTTTTCATATCATTAGTCATGGTTAGATTCCATGTAAGAATAATGATACTATACATTGTATTTATTCTAAGCGTTATTTTCGTGATAGGTTTTGTGGGGTTTTCTTCGAAACCTTCACCTATTTATGGGGGGTTAGGGTTAATTGTGAGTGGTGGGGTTGGCTGTGGAATTGTATTGAATTTTGGTGGATCCTTTTTGGGGTTGATGGTCTTTTTAATTTATTTGGGAGGTATGATGGTAGTTTTTGGTTATACAACGGCTATGGCTACAGAACAGTATCCTGAAATTTGGCTTTCTAATAAGGCTGTTTTAGGGGCATTTGTTACTGGCTTGTTGATGGAGTTCTTTATGGTATATTATGTATTAAAGGATAAAGAAGTTGAGGTTGTGTTTGAGTTTAATGGTTTAGGGGATTGGGTGATTTATGATACAGGGGATTCTGGGTTTTTTAGTGAAGAGGCCATAGGGATTGCGGCTTTATACAGTTATGGTACCTGATTAGTTATTGTAACTGGGTGGTCTTTATTAATTGGTGTTGTGGTTATTATAGAAATTACTCGTGGAAATTAAATAAGATTATGCTGATAAGGATTGTGATTAAGAAGGAGAGGAAATATAGTTTGATCAGGCCTTTTTGGTTTGTGACCAGGGTAGATGCTTTCATTTGGGCGAGTGAGATGGTTTTTGGTAGGATGGCTTCTAGTCAGATTAGGTCTAGAAGGGAGGATGCTGATTTTTGGCTTATTGATAAATTTATGTATGGAGCTAGGCGATGTATAATTGTGGGGAAATACCCTAGCAAGGTTGAGAACTTGAAGGCGTTTGAGGGGTAGTGATATTTTAGATTTTTAGTTATATTACTGATTTCTAGGGCTAAGATGAAGCCTAGGATTGTAACAATTAGGGCTGTTGTTTTTAGGTAGTAGGGCATAGTTATTTGGGGAATTGTTGTTGGAGGAATATTGTTGGAAATGATGTATCCTGCGAAGAGGCTTCCAATTAGTAAGCGTTTGATAGAGTTGATCAGAAGGGGGTTGTTTTCGTTAATATTAACTAGGGTAGGGAATCGGGGTTGTCCTAGAAGTGCGAAAAAAATAATACGGGTGCTGTAAATAGCTGTGAAAGAGGTGGCAATTAATGTTATTAGAAGGGCTCAGGCGTTGGTATAAGACGTGTTGGCGGCTTCGATGATTAGGTCTTTGGAGTAGAATCCTGTGAGGAAGGGTATTCCTGTTAGTGCGAGACTGCCAACAATGAGGGCTGTTGTGGTGAATGGCATGGCTTTAAATAGGCCTCCTATTTTTCGAATATCTTGTTCGTCGTTTAGGCTGTGAATAATGGAACCGGAGCATATGAATAGTATAGCTTTGAAAAAGGCGTGGGTACAGATGTGGAGGAAAGCTAGGTAAGGTTGGTTAATGCCAATAGTTACTATTATAAGGCCCAGTTGACTGGATGTGGAGAAGGCGATGATTTTCTTAATGTCATTTTGGGTGAGGGCGCATATTGCTGTAAATAGTGTGGTAATGGCTCCTAAGCATAATGTAATAGATTGGATGTATTTATTGTTTTCTGTGAGGGGATAGAAACGGATTAGTAGGAAGATACCTGCTACCACTATTGTGCTTGAATGGAGTAGTGCTGAGACGGGAGTTGGGCCTTCTATTGCAGAGGGAAGTCACGGGTGGAGGCCAAATTGGGCGGATTTTCCGGTTGCAGCTAATGCTAGTCCGATCAAGGGTATGTTTGAGTCGCTTGGGTTTAGTATGAAGATCTGTTGGAGGTCTCAGGTATTGAGATTTGTTAGAAACCATGCTATTGCTAAAATGAAACCAATGTCGCCGATGCGGTTATATAAGATTGCTTGTAGGGCTGCTGTGTTTGCATCTGCTCGTCCGTATCATCATCCGATGAGTAGAAATGATATGATTCCGACGCCTTCTCAGCCAATGAATAGTTGGAAGAGGTTGTTTGCGGTTACAAGGATGAGCATAGTAATGAGGAATAGGAGTAAGTATTTGAAGAATTTGTTAATATTGGGGTCTGAGTGTATATATCATATTGAGAATTCTATAATAGATCATGTGACGAATAGTGCTACTGGGGTAAATATTATTGAGAAATAGTCTATTTTAAAGCTGAGGGATAATTTAAGAGTTTGGATGGTTAGTCAGTGTCAGTTTGAAATAATTAGTTCTTGGCCTGAGTGGATAAATATTATTGTGGGAATTATGCTGGTAATGAAGGCGTATGAGATAGCTGTTTTTACGTAGAGTGGGTAGTTGGAAGGTTTGTAGGTGTTAAAGCTTATTATTATAATGGGTATAGTTAGTAAGAGTAAAGTAACTAGTGAGAGTGAGGAGAATATGTTTATTACTTTTATTTGGAGTTGCACCAATTTTTTGGTTCCTAAGACCAACGGATAAACTACTATCCTTTAAAAGTTCGAAAAAGCCATACTATTAGGTATGGGAGCATAGAATTAGCAGTTCTTGCATACTTTTTCGGTAAATAAGAAGGTAATGAGTTTCTATTGTTAGATTCACAATCTAATGTTTTTGTTAAACTATATTTACAGTATAGAGGTCCTAGAATAATTTTTGGGTTTAGGGTTAGGAGTAGTAGGGGTAGGATGTGTAATGATATGAGTGCATTTTCCCGTGTAAAGGAAGGCGAGATATTATTAATGTGGTAGGTATATTTTCCTCGTTGGGTTATAATTAGCATGTATAGAGAATATAGAGCGGTGATTACTATATTTACTCCTATTAGAATAATTGTAATGTTAGATCATGAAAAGGTTGACATTACTACAAATAGTTCTCCAATTAAGTTGATTGTTGGGGGTAGAGCTAAGTTGGTTAGACTTGCTAGTAGTCATCAGGTGGCTATTAGTGGAAGGAGCGTTTGTAGGCCTCGAGCTAGAATTATGGTTCGGCTGTGGATTCGTTCGTAGTTTGAGTTTGCTAGACAGAAAAGTATGGAGGATGTGAGGCCGTGGGCAATCATAAGGGCGGTTGCTCCTATGTAGCTTCAAGGTGTCTGGATAAGGATGGCTACGATAACGAGTGCTATGTGGCTTACAGAGGAGTATGCGATGAGTGATTTTAGGTCCGTTTGACGGAGGCAGATTGAGCTGGTTATAATTATGCCTCATAGGGAGAGTATAATGAATGGGTATGCTATAAAGTCGGTCATAGGGTTTAGAATTAGTGTGATTCGTAGCATACCGTACCCCCCTAGTTTTAGTAGAACTGCTGCAAGGACTATGGAGCCTGCGATGGGGGCTTCTACGTGAGCTTTAGGTAGTCAAAGGTGGAGGCCATATAGTGGTATTTTTACCATGAAAGCTATTATACATGCTAGTCATATGAAGACATTAGATCAAGAGTTATGAACAGGTTGTACTCAGTACTGTAATATTAGGAAATTTAGGGATCCTACTGTGTTTTGGATATAAATTAGTGCGACTAATAGGGGTAAGGAGCCAGCTAGTGTATAGAATAGGAAATAGAGTCCGGCGTTTAGGCGTTCTGTTTGGTTTCCTCATCGGGTAATAATAATGAGTGTTGGGACTAGTGTTGCTTCAAATAGAATATAAAATAAGATTAGTTCCATGGCGGTAAAGGTTATAATTAGGAATAGTTGTAGTGAGATCAGCATAGTAATAAATAGTTTTTTTCGGGTTAGGTTTTCTTTTGATAGATGATGTTGGCTAGCTATTAGTATTAGAGGGAGGAGCCATATGGTTAAAATTAGTAGTGGAGTGGATAGGGAGTCGGAGAAAAATACTAGTGAAAAATTAAGGCTGTTGTCGCCAAACTGGTTTATGAGGAGGAGGCTTGTAAAGCTAATTAGAAGGCTGTGTGCTGTGGAGTTAACCCAAATTATATTATTTTTTGATAACCAGGTTAGGGGTATAAGTATAATTGTTGGAATAATGTATTTTAGCATTGGAGTAAGTTGAGGTTTTGTACATAATCAGTACCATATGTATTTGATACTATTACTAGTAGAGATAGACCTAGGGCTGCTTCACAGGCTGCGAAGACTAGTAGGATAATAGGTATTATGCTAGCTAATGTAAAATGTGAGTTGAGGATTGTTAGGGCTGCTATAACGAATAGGGATAGCATTATTCCTTCTAAGCATAGAAGGGAGGATATTAGGTGGGATCGGTATATTAGTAGTCCTACAAGAGATACTGTGAATGCTATTATAATGTTTATGTATACTATAGACATTTGGTAATTATGAATTAAATCATAATCTAATGAGTCGAAATCATTTATTTTATTTTAAACTAAGTACCATATTCGGTTCATTCTAGTCCTTTTTGAGTTCACTCATAGGCTAAGCTTACAGCTAGGAGGATAATTAGGAAGAGGGCTATGGTAAGCATTGTGTTTAGATTTGCTGTTTGTGAGGCTCATGGCAGTGGTAGGAGGAGTGCAATTTCTAGGTCAAATAAGAGGAATGTGATGGCTACCAGAAAGAATTTTATAGAGAAGGGAAGGCGGGCTGATCCTATGGGGTCAAATCCACATTCGTATGGGCTTGTTTTCTCAGAGTATACATTTAGTTGGGGAAGTCAGAATGCGATGATGACGAGTAGGGTGGCTAGTGTAAAATTGGTCAGGAGGGCTAGTATTAAATTTATTATTCTTTTTCGGACTAGACCGAAACTAGCTGATTGGAAGTCAGCTGTACTAGTTAATACTAAAAGAATAGGAGCCTCATCAATAGATAGAAACATAGAGGAAAAGTCAGACTACGTCTACGAAATGTCAGTATCAGGCAGCGGCTTCAAAGCCGAAGTGGTGGTTAGAAGTAAAATGAAATTTTAATTGGCGGAAGAAGCAGACAATTAAGAAGGTGGACCCAATGATGACGTGGAGGCCGTGGAAGCCTGTGGCTACAAAAAAAGTTGAGCCGTAAACTCCGTCGGAGATAGTAAAAGGTGCTTCATAGTATTCTGAGGCTTGTAGTAGTGTGAAGTAGACTCCTAATGTGATGGTGATAAATAGGGCTTGTAATATATGCTTTCGGTCCCCTTCTATTAAACTATGATGGGCTCAGGTAATAGAAACTCCGGAAGCCAATAGGACAGAGGTGTTGAGCAGTGGGACTTCTAGGGGGTTTAGTGGGTGAATGCCTGTTGGGGGTCAGCAGCCGCCTAGTTCAGGGGTGGGGGCGAGGCTTGAGTGGTAGAAAGCTCAGAAAAATCCGGTAAAGAATAGTACTTCGGAGATAATAAAAAGAATTATTCCATAACGGAGGCCTTTTTGGACAGCTGGGGTATGGTGCCCTTGGAAGGTGCTTTCTCGGATAACATCTCGTCATCATTGGTATATTGTTAGTATATTTGTTGTTAGGCCAATTATTAGCAGGGTCATTGAGTTAAAGTGAAATCACATGGTTAGGCCGGATGTTATTAAGAGGGCAGACAAAGCTCCTGTAAGAGGTCAAGGGCTTGGGTTTACTATATGATAAGCATGAGTTTGGTGTGTCATTATGTGTTGTCATGCAGATATAGGCTGACTAGGAGAGTGAATACATAGGCTTGGATTATAGCTACTGCAAACTCTAGAATTGTTAGTAGGATTAGAATGGTGAATGTAATTAGAGCTGTTGTAGTGCTAATGCTTATTAGTGCAAGTGTAGCTCCTCCGATTAGGTGAATTAATAGGTGTCCTGCAGTGATGTTAGCTGTTAACCGCACGGCGAGGGCTATAGGTTGAATAAAAAGGCTGATAGTTTCAATAATTACTAGTATTGGGATTAGTGGAGTGGGTGTTCCTTGTGGTAAGAAATGGGCAAGTGATGCTTTAGTTTTATTGCGGAATCCTGTAATTACGGCTCCTGCTCACAGGGGGATGGCTATGCCTAGGTTTATTGATAGTTGTGTTGTTGGTGTGAATGAATGGGGTAATAGGCCTAGTAGGTTTGTTGATCCAATAAATAGGATCAGAGATATTAATATTAATGTTCATGTTTGTCCTTTAGAATTGTGGATACTCATTATTTGTTTTGATACAAGTTGAAGTATTCATTGTTGGAGGGTTACAAAGCGATTGCTTACTAGTCGGTTTGATGTTGGGAATAGTAGGCTGGGGAATAGTACAATAAGGGTTACGAGAGGGAGACCTAAAATTACAGGGGTAATAAAAGAGGTAAATAAATTTTCGTTCATTTTGTTTCTCAAGGGGTGTTTTGTTTTAATATTTTTGTTGGTGTCAGTTCTGGGTTGTGATAAAAGTTGTGTTTTGAAACTTTTAGTTGAAAGATGATAAAAAGGGTCAAGAATATTGATAAGATCATTGTCAGTCATGTTGACGTGTCTAGTTGCGGCATGTCACCAAGGAGAGTATATGGCTCTCAATCTCTAACTTAAAAGGTTAGTGCTATATAGCTTCTTAGTGATTTTATAATATTGACGCAGATCATTTTTCAAAGTACTTTAGTGGGACTAACTCAAGGACAATGGGCATGAAACTGTGGTTTGACCCGCAAATTTCTGAGCATTGACCATAATATAAGCCTGGACGGGACGATATAAGGGTTGTTTGGTTTAGACGGCCTGGGATTGCGTCTGTTTTTAGTCCTAGAGAGGGCACAGCTCATGAGTGTAATACGTCTTCAGAGGAGACTAACATTCGGATTGTTATTTCTATTGGTAGTACAACTCGATTATCGACTTCTAATAGTCGTAGCTCCCCTGGCTTTAATTCTGATGTTGGAATTATGTAGGAGTCGAAGCTTAAGTCCTCATAATCTGTATACTCATAGCTTCAGTATCACTGATGTCCTATGGTTTTTACTGTAAGAGATGGGTTATTGATTTCATCTATTATGTATAGAATTCGTAAAGAAGGAAGAGCAATTAGAATTAAGATGATGGCGGGCAGAATGGTTCAGATTGTCTCTACTTCTTGTGCATCTATCGTGCTTGTATGGGTCAGCTTTGTCGTTAGTATTAGTGAAATAATGTAAAGTACTAATGAGCTAATTAAGAAGACAATTATTAGCGTGTGGTCATGAAAGTGAAGTAGTTCTTCTATGATTGGTGATGTTGCATCTTGGAATCCTAGTTGTATGGGATATGCCATATGAGGTGTACAGGACTCTCACTTGTAACTTAACTTTGACAAAATTATATAATGTTTTACTAACACCTCGTTTATTGAGAGAGACATAGAGGTTATGATGTTGGCTTGAAACCAATAGTAGGGGGTTCGATTCCTTCCTTTCTTATTTTAGGTTAACATAGGTGGGTTCTTCAAATGTGTGATATGGTGGAGGGCATCCGTTTAATCATTCTAGATTTGTCGTGGTTAAGTCTACAGTCAAGACTTCTCGTTTAGATGCAAATGCTTCTCAGATGATGAAAACTATTAGTATAACTGCTGTTAGGGAAATGAATGAGCCTATTGATGAGATAGTATTTCATATTGTGTATGCATCTGGGTAGTCGGAGTATCGTCGAGGCATGCCAGATAGTCCTAGAAAGTGTTGTGGGAAGAAGGTTATATTGACGCCTACAAATATAATTGCGAAGTGGATTTTGGCTCATGTATCGTTGAGAGTATAACCTGAGAATAGTGGGAATCAATGAACAAATCCCCCTATAATAGCAAATACAGCTCCTATTGATAAAACATAGTGGAAATGTGCGACAACGTAGTATGTGTCGTGAAGAACAATATCGAGGGAAGAGTTGGCTAAGACAATTCCAGTTAAACCCCCTACTGTAAATAAGAAAATAAAGCCTAGGGCTCACATTATAGCAGGAGACCATTTGATATTACCTCCATGAAGTGTTGCCAATCAGCTGAAGACTTTTACCCCGGTTGGAATAGCAATAATTATAGTGGCTGATGTGAAGTAGGCTCGTGTGTCGACGTCTATTCCGACAGTGAATATATGGTGGGCTCATACGATGAAACCTAGAAATCCGATTGACATTATAGCCCAAACTATTCCCATATATCCGAATGGTTCTTTTTTTCCTGAGTAGTAGGTCACGATATGAGAGATTATTCCAAATCCAGGTAAGATTAAAATATAGACTTCGGGGTGTCCAAAGAATCAGAATAAGTGTTGATATAGAATAGGGTCTCCTCCTCCTGCCGGGTCGAAGAAGGTTGTATTTAGGTTCCGGTCTGTTAATAGCATTGTGATGCCGGCTGCTAATACAGGGAGCGAGAGTAGTAGTAGTACGGCGGTAATTATTACGGATCATACGAACAGAGGGGTTTGGTATTGTGACATTGCGGGGGGCTTTATGTTGATAATTGTTGTAATGAAGTTGATGGCTCCTAAGATTGAGGAAACTCCTGCTAAGTGTAAAGAGAAAATGGTTAGATCTACTGAAGCTCCTGCATGGGCTAGGTTGCCTGCTAAGGGAGGGTACACGGTTCAGCCTGTTCCTGCCCCAGCTTCAACTATAGAGGATGCGAGGAGTAGTAGGAATGAGGGAGGGAGGAGTCAGAAGCTTATATTATTTATTCGGGGAAATGCTATATCGGGAGCACCAATTATTAGGGGAACAAGTCAGTTACCGAATCCTCCAATTATGATTGGCATTACTATAAAGAAGATTATTACAAATGCGTGTGCGGTTACAACTACGTTGTAGATTTGGTCGTCTCCGAGCAGAGTTCCGGGTTGGCCTAATTCAGCGCGAATTAGAAGGCTTAGAGCTGTTCCTACTATACCGGCCCAAGCACCAAATAGTAGGTAAAGGGTACCAATATCTTTATGGTTGGTTGAGAATAGTCAGCGGTTAATGAACATGGGTAAAATGGCTGAGCAAAGCATTAGACTGTAAATCTAAAGATAGAGGTTTGACTCCTCTTTTTACCAAGCCCTGTGGTGAATTTACACGTTGAATTGCAAATTCAGAGAAGCAGCTTCAATTCTGCCGGGGCTTCTCCCGCCTTTTTTTTCTTGCGGCGGGAGAAGTAGATTGAAGCCAGTTAACTAGGGTGTTTAGCTGTTAACTAAAGTTTCGTGGGGGTGGAGCCCACCAGTCTAGTGAGGATTTAGCTTAATTAAAGTGGTTGATTTGCATTCAATTGATGTAAGGTGTAGTCTTGCAATCCTTATCAGGAATTAAGTAAATTGTACTTGCTTAGGGCTTTGAAGGCTCTTGGTCTGTTTAACCTAAATTCCTATTCTAACACTGATAGTATTGGCGTGAGTGGTAGTATTATGGTAGATAATACGACTATTGTTGGTAGAAAAGTTATTTTTTTCATAAGGGGAAATTGTCATTTTATTTTTATGTTGTTTGTGGAGGGAAATATTGTTAGTGTGGTAGAATATGTGAGTCGTATATAAAAATATAAGTTTAGTAGAGCTGTGATTGCTATGAAAGTGGGTAGAATGATGCTGTTATTTTTTGTTATCTCTTGGATGATTATTCATTTTGGTATAAACCCAGATAGGGGAGGGAGTCCTCCTATGGATAGGAGAGTGGCAAGAATTAGGACGGTTATAATGGGTGTTTTATTTCATGTGTGTGATAATGACAGGGTAGTGGTGGTGGAATTGGCTATAAATATGGTAAATATGGTGGAAGTTATAATGATATAGATAATTAAGTTTAGCAATGTTATGGTGGGGTTATATGGTAGTACTGCTGTTATTCAGCCTATATGAGCGATTGATGAGTAGGCTATGATTTTTCGGAGTTGTGTTTGGTTTAGTCCCCCTCAGCCTCCAATTAGGATTGATAAAACTGATAGGGTTAGAATTAAGTTTAGGTTAATTGATGGGAAGATTTGGTAAAGTACAGATATAGGCGCTAGTTTTTGTCATGTCAGTAGGATAAGGCCTGAGGATAGGGGGATGCCCTGTGTTACTTCTGGGACTCAGAAGTGAAATGGGGCTATTCCTAGTTTTATAGCTAGGGCTATCGTTATAAGTATTGAGGCTATTGGGTTAAATAGTTTTATTACGGTTCATTGGCCTGAGAATATTAGGTTAATGATGACGGCTATTATTAGTAGTATTGAGGCTGTTGATTGAGTCAAAAAATATTTAGTTGATGCTTCTGTAGCTCGTGGGTTGTGATTTTTTATTATGATGGGGATGATGGCGAGTATATTTATTTCAAACCCGATTCAGACAAGTAGTCAGTGAGAACTGATTATGACAATAATAGTTCCTAGTATAATGGTTAGTAAAATAATAATAAAGATAATTGGGTTTATTAGTACGGGAAGGGTATAAACCAACATTTTCGGGGTATGGGCCCGATAGCTTAATTAGCTGACCTTACTAATAGAATTTGGTGTAATTGGGAGCACGAAGAGTTTTGGATTCTTAGGAGTAGGTTCGATTCCTATAGTTCTAGAAATAAGAGGGTTTGAACCTCTATTATTTACTCTATCAAAGTAACTCTTTTGTCAGACATATTTCTTATGTTTGTGGTGGGATGCCTGATGTAAGGATGGGTAGGGATACGTGTCACATGCACAGGGCTAGTGTCAGAGGTAGAAAATTTTTTCATAGTAAGTGTATTAGTTGGTCATAGCGAAATCGAGGGTAGGATGCTCGGATTCATAGGAAGGATATTGTGAGCAGTAGGGATTTAATGGTAAAATTGATTGTGTAGAGTTCTGGTATGTGTGGATTGTGGGATGTTCCTAGGAATAAAATTGCTGTAAAGATATTTATTATGATAATATTTGCGTACTCTGCTATGAAGAAGAGGGCAAATGGTCCTGCTGCATATTCTACGTTGAAGCCCGAGACTAGCTCTGATTCTCCTTCAGTTAAATCAAATGGAGCTCGGTTTGTTTCTGCTAGTGTTGAGATAAATCATATTATTGCTAGAGGCCATGCTGGGAGGATTAACCATATTTGTTCTTGTGTAGTAATTAATGTGGAGAGGGTAAAGGACCCACTTATTAGGAGTACTGATAATAGGATAATTGCTAGCGTTACTTCGTATGAGATTGTTTGTGCTACTGCTCGTAGGGCTCCGATTAGTGCGTATTTTGAGTTGGAAGCTCAGCCTGATCAGAGAATGGAGTATACGGCTAGGCTTGATATGGCTAGTATAAATAGGACTCCTAGGTTTATGTTGATAAGAGGGTAGGGTATTGGTAGGGGAATTCACATGGTTAAGGCTAGGCCTAAAGCTATGATAGGTGCTAGGATAAATATTGAGGCTGAAGATGTAGCGGGTCGTAGTGGTTCTTTAATGAAAAGTTTGATTGCATCGGCGATGGGTTGAAGTAGGCCATATGGACCTACGACATTTGGACCTTTTCGGAGTTGTATATAGCCTAGAACTTTTCGTTCCACTAACGTAAGGAATGCTACGGCCAATAGGATGGGAATAATTAGTATTAAGATGTTAATTATGAACATTTTGTTAAGGAGAGGATTTGAATCTCTGGATATAAAAGTTTAAGTTTTATGCAATTACCGGGCTCTGCCACCTTAACTAAGCCCTGTTCTAGGGCAGGGTTTTGTGTTGTCAGTTGAGATGTTATCATTGGTTGTCTTAAGGCGCTTGATTTAAAGTTGGCCTTATTTCTCTTGTCCTTTCGTACTGGGAGAAATACGTAATAGATAGAAACCGACCTGGATTACTCCGGTCTGAACTCAGATCACGTAGGACTTTAATCGTTGAACAAACGAACCTTTGATAGCGGTTGCACCATCAGGATGTCCTGATCCAACATCGAGGTCGTAAACCCTATTGTCGATATGGACTCTTGAATAGGATTGCGCTGTTATCCCTAGGGTAACTTGTTCCGTTGATCAAGTTTTTGGATCAATGAGCGATAGAGTGATTTGACTTGTGGGTCTAGTCTTTAAAATCGCTCGGAGGATTTTTTATTCTCCGAGGTCACCCCAACCGAAACTACCAACTCATGGAGGTTGTTGTTATTCCTTAATGGTTAAATTTATTCTCTTTGGGTTGGTTAGTTAAAGCTCCATAGGGTCTTCTCGTCTTATTTGTGCATTCCCGCCTCTTCACGGGAAGGTCAATTTCACTGATTGGAAGTAAGAGACAGTAAAACCCTCGTGCGGCCATTCATACAAGTCCTTATTTAGAGAACAAATGATTATGCTACCTTTGCACGGTCAGGATACCGCGGCCGTTAAACAGTTGTCACTGGGCAGGCAATGCCTCCAATACTGGGAATGCTGGAGGTGATGTTTTTGGTAAACAGGCGGGGTTTGTGTTTGCCGAGTTCCTTTTACTTCTTTTAATCTTTCCTTAGATGCACTCCTGTGTTGGGTTAACAGTATAATCAATAAATTGTTTATTGTTGGATTATTTTTATTGACTGTTAGTGGTCAGAGTATTATCAGGTACTGACTTAGACTTATGCAAGGAGAAAATTTTTCTTGTTACTCATATTAACATTATTGCTTCTATTCTATAATAGATTAGTCCAGTATTGGGGCTAGGAGTTAATCATTTGTTGTTGGAATCTATTTAATTTTTGTTGTTGAGCTTTAACGCTTTCTTAATTGATGGCTGCTTTTAGGCCTACTATGGTAGTGTTAAATTTTACTCTCTAGTCAAGGTTGTATCCGTTTCTAAAAGGCTGTACCTTTTTAGACTAACTTTTAAAGCTACAGTGGGGTTTATTTGAATTTTTGGTATCTTTAAAGCTGAACTTAGATTCATTTTCTGGACAACCAGCTATCACCAGGCTCGTTAGGCATGTCACCTCTACTTACAAATCTTCTCACTATTTTGCCACATAGATGAGTTAGTTCTTGGTAAACTGTTTGTGAGTAGCTCGTCTGGTTTCGGGCTGCTTAGCTAAAATTCATTTTGTTAAGTCTTATACTAGTTAATTCATTATGCAAAAGGTACAAGGGGTAATCTTTGCTTTTTTATACTTTTAGTTTTTTTCTTTCATCGTTCCCTTGCGGTACTTTCTCTATAGCGCCGTACTTAGATTTCTATCTCCTATACTTTAAATTGGGATTAAATGTTTTGTTTTATTCTATCTTGGTTGTTTAGTTGAGAGGGTATCTTTGGGCTAGGTCTAGTTCAAGATATTCATAATGAATGAAGTCTTCTAGGTGTAAACTGGATGCTTTGTTTAAGCTATATCTTGATTTATCCAAGCACACTTTCCAGTATGCTTACCTTGTTACGACTTGTCTCCTCTCATGTAGCTAGTGCGTTTAAATAGGGTTAGATGCACTGAATCTATTTGAGGAGGGTGACGGGCGGTGTGTGCGTGCTTCATGGCCTAATTCAACTAAGCACTCTATTCTTAGTTTACTGCTAAATCCTCCTTTGGTTATTGGTTTCATAATAACTTTCGTGCTTGATTCTCTTGGTGTAGAGAATGTAGCCCATTTCTTCCCACTTCATAGGTTACACCTTGACCTAACGTTTTTATGTATCATAATTACGCTTACTTTTTTTCCTTTTTAGGGTTTGCTGAAGATGGCGGTATATAGACTGTATTAGCAAGAATTGGTGAGGTTTATCGGGGTTTATCGATTATAGAACAGGCTCCTCTAGAAGGATATAAAGCACCGCCAAGTCCTTTGAGTTTTAAGCTGTTGCTAGTAGTACTCTGGCGAATAATTTTGTTTATGTAATTATCTGTGTTTAGGGCTAAGCATAGTGGGGTATCTAATCCCAGTTTGGGTCTTAGCTATAGTGCGTCGGCTATTGTAGGGTCACTTTCGTCATTTATTTTTATTTTAATCATGGCTTTTTACAGCTTAGTTAGAATTTAACCCTATTTGGTATGGTGCTTTAACACGTTTTACGCCGTACTCCTGTTAGCTTGGGTTAATCGTATGACCGCGGTGGCTGGCACGAGATTTACCAACCCTAATTAATATAACTTAGTCAAACTTTCGTTTATGGCTTAATTTTTGTCACTGCTGTTTCCCGTGGGGGTGTGGTTAAGCAAGGCGTCGTGAGCTACAGGGTGTGTGCTTGATGCCAGCTCCTCTTAGTTTTAATAACCTAGAGGGCATTCTCACTGGGGTGTAGATGCTTGCATGTGTAAGTTTATTAAGAGTTAACAGGAAGGCTGGGACCAAACCTATGTGTTTATGGAGTTGGGAGACTCATCTAGGCATTTTCAGTGCCTTGCTTTGGGTTAAGCTACATCAACGGGGGGGGGGGCCTGCGTTTATATATTGACTTTGTTTGGAGTGCTAAATTGAGTATTGAAAATGTGAAAAATTTAAATAAGTATCTAGGGAAAAGTCTGTTAAAAGTGGTGGTGGATATTTAAGGGGGAAATTTTTATGAGGGGGGGATATATAATATAATTTATGTCCTGTAACCATTGACTGTAATGTCCATGCTTATCATTATGCTGGTGCTCAAGATGCAGTTAAGTCCAGCTACAATAGATGCTCCGGGTCAGGGCCTTTGACGGCCATAGCTGAGTCCAAGCATCCCCCAAAATAAAAAAATACCAAATGTATGACAGCACAGTTATGTGTGAGCATGGGCTGATTAGCCATTAGT